GAGTAATGAATCTCTTGTTAACAAAATAAAACCACAATTCTTTTATTTTGCCGATGAGGCGACACCCGGATTTGAACTGGGGAAAAGGGATTTGCAGTCCCCCGCCTTACCGCTCGGCCATGCCGCCAAAACGATACAAAACAAAATATCTGAAACCCCCTAAAAAAAAAGGGGGGAGGGTTTTCCATTTCTTTCTTTTTTTTTTTCTATTGAAAAAGGAAAGGGTGTATTTTCAACCACAAAAAAAAAGTAAGAAAAAATTGGAACCCTTAACTACTCACCGTGAATTCATGAATTATTCTTGGATTCAAATCCAAGAATGTTTTTCCCTAACCTAACGAGATGAGATAAGAAAATAAAGATTGATACATAACTAATTGGTATTGATTCTTTTCTATAAAAAACATCCTTCGCAATTTCCATTATAATAGAAATTCTCAATATATGTAAACCCTAGGACATAAATTGTTACACAGATATCATAAAATGGAATAGGGTTTCTTATCCATCTTTCTTATCCATATTGAATACCTCTCGAGAATTTTCGAGAAAAATTATCATGCTTCTGTTTTGACACCCTTTTATTAAATAAATAGATTGAATAAAAAATGGAGCACAGCATGCGCTGTCACGAATGGGGATGCAATAGCAAGAAAGGAAGAGACCGGAATTCTATCTTCGCATGCTTACTAAATATAAGTTTTAAGCACTTCAATCATATTATACAAATTCTACTACAAAAAGCAAGTAAGAATCTCTCTTTTTTCCGCGAATTCTTTTTTTAATTTGAACGACGGAATCACAAAAAGGTTAAGTGCTCAAAAATCAATTCTATTTATTATTATTATTTTATTCTATTAGGTCTTTATCTCATCAAAAGATAAAATCTAGCATTTTTTTTTCTGGTATCCAGTCGAATTGAAAGATGGAATATCATAATATATTATAATAATGGTATAAATTGAATCACTTTTTTGTTTCGATATTCTATACAAAATTTCAAAAGTCTAGTTGGAATTTTGCAATTCCTTTTCATTTGTATCTGTTGCAAATTCAAATTTGAGTATCAAATTCTATTTATTCCCCTGTTCAGTTTAGAGATATGTCATAAATTCTATATACGGAATACGGAGTTAGTTCAAATTTCATGTGATTCAGTAAACTAAATATTAATTCTATTCTTGCTTGATTGATTCATATGATTCGATGAAGAATGAGAACAAATAGTGGGATATATTCTCTAAATAGAAATGACGAAATTCAAAATGCTTGGGGGTAGAAATGGGGGAATGTCTACAATACCGGGGTTGAAGCAGATACAATTTGAAGGGTTTTGTAGGTTCATTGATCAGGGATTAGCAGAAGAACTTTCTAAGTTTCCAAAGATTGAAGATAGAGATCAAGAAATAGAATTTCAATTATTTGTGGAAACATATCAATTAGTAGAACCCTTGATAAAAGAAAAAGATGCTGTATATGAATCACTCACATATTCTTCTGAATTCTATGTATCCGCGGGATTCATTCGGAAAACTAGTAGGGATATACAGGAACAAACCATTTTTATTGGAAATATTCCTCTAATGAATTACCTGGGAACTTCTATAGTAAATGGAATATACAGAATTGTAATCAATCAAATATTACAAAGCCCCGGTATCTATTATCGATCAAAATTGAATCATAACGGAATTGCAGTATATACTGGCACGATAATATCAGATTGGGGAGGAAGATTAGAATTCGAAATTGATAGAAAAGCTAGGATATGGGCTCGTGTGAGTAGAAAACAGAAGATATCTATTCTAGTTTTACTATCAGCTATGGGTTCAAATTTAAAAGAAATATTAGAGAATGTTCTCTACCCTGAGATTCTCTTGTCTTTCCTGGATGATGAGGAGAAAGAAAAGATTGGGTCACAAGAAAATGCCATTTTGGAATTTTATCAGCAATTTGCTTGTGTAGATGGAGATCTGGTATTTTCTGAATCTTTATGTGAAGAATTACAAAAGAAATTCTTTCAACAAAGATGTGAATTAGGAAGGGTTGGTCGGCGAAATATGAACCGAAAGCTTAATCTTGATATACCTCAGAACAATACATTTTTGTTACCGCGAGATATATTAGCAGCTGTGGATCGTTTGATTGCAATGAAATTTGGAATGGGTACACTTGACGATATGAATCATTTGAAAAATAAACGTATTCGTTCCGTAGGGGATCTCTTACAGGATCAATTCGGATTGGCTTTGGTTCGTTTAGAGCATATGGTTAGAGGAACTCTATGTGGAGCAATTGGGTATAAATTGATACCGAATCCTCAGAATTTGGTAACTTCAACTCCATTAACAACCACTTTTGAATCTTTTTTTGGATTACACCCATTATCTCAAGTTTTGGATCAAACTAATCCATTGGCACAAATTGTTCATGGTAGAAAATGGAGTTATTTAGGTCCGGGAGGATTGACAGGACGAACGACTAGTTTTCAGATACGAGATATCCATCCTAGTTACTATGGGCGCATTTGTCCAATTGACACGTCTGAAGGAATCAATGTTGGACTTATCGGATCACTAGCAATTCATGCGAGGATTGGGCGTTGGGGGTCTATAGAAAGTCCATTTTTTTTAATCTCTCAGAGATTCAAAAAAGTACAGATGTTTTATTTATCACTAAATAGAGATGAATACTCTATGGTAACGACAGGAAATTCCTTGGCGCTAAATGGAGGTATTCAGGAAGAAGAGGTTGTTCCAGCTCGATACCGTCAAGAATTTATAACTATTGCATGGGAGCAGGTTCATCTTCGAAGTTTTCTTCCCTTCGAATATTTTTCTATTGGAGCTTCCCTCATTCCTTTTGTCGAGCATAATGATGCGAATCGGGCTTTAATGGGTTCTAATATGCAACGCCAAGCAGTTCCGCTTTCTGAGTCCGAAAAGTGCATTGTTGGAACTGGGTTAGAACGCCAAGTGGCTCTAGATTCGGGGGTTCCCGCTATAGCCGAACACGAGGGAAGGGTCATTTATACTGATACGGACAAGATAATTTTATCGGGCAATGGGCATACTCTAAACATTTCATTAGTTATGTATCAACGCTCCAACAAGAATACTTGTATGCATCAAAAACCCCACGTTCCGCGGGGGAAATTAATTAAAAAGGGACAAATTTTAGCAGACGGTGCTGCTACAGTTGGTGGCGAACTCGCTTTGGGAAAAAACATATTAGTAGCTTATATGCCCTGGGAAGGTTACAATTTTGAAGATGCGGTACTGATTAGTGATCGTTTGCTATATGGAGGTATTTATACTTCTTTTCACATACGGAAATATGAAATTCAGACGCATGTGACAAGTCATGGCCCTGAAAGAATTACTAGTGAAATACCGTCTCTAGAAGCGCATTTACTCCGAAATTTATCCAAAAATGGAATTGTGATGCTGGGATCTTGGGTGGAGACGGGCGATATTTTAGTGGGTAAATTAACGCCCCAAAGCGCGTCATGGCATGCTCCGGAAGATAGATTAGTAAGAGCGATCCTTGGCATTCCGGTATCCGCTTCAAAGGAAACTTGTCTAAAACTACCTAGAGGTGGGAGGGGTCGAGTTATTGATGTGAGATGGATCCAGAATAGAAGGGGTTCGAGTTCGAATCCAGAAAGGGTTTGTATATATATTTTACAGAAACGTGAAATAAAAGTCGGTGATAAAGTAGCCGGAAGACATGGAAATAAGGGTGTTGTTTCCAAGATTTTGCCTAGACAGGATATGCCTTATTTGCAAGATGGAAGACCTGTTGATATGGTCTTCAATCCATTAGGGATACCCTCACGAATGAATGTAGGGCAGATATTTGAATGCTCGCTCGGGTTAGCGGGGAGTCTGCTAGATAGACATTATCGAATAGCACCTTTTGATGAGAGATATGAGCAAGAGGCTTCGAGAAAATTAGTATTTTCGGAGTTATATGAAGCTAGTAAGCAAACAGCGAATCCATGGGTATTTGAACCCGAGTATCCGGGAAAAAGCAGACTCTTTGATGGAAGAACCGGAGATCCTTTTGAACAACCTGTTCTAATAGGAAAGCCCTATATCTTGAAATTAATTCATCAAGTTGATGATAAAATACACGGACGTTCAATCGGACCTTATGCAATTGTTACGCAACAACCCGTTAGAGGAAGGGCCAGGCAAGGGGGACAGCGGGTGGGAGAAATGGAAGTTTGGGCTCTAGAGGGATTTGGTGTTGCCCATATTTTACAAGAGATGCTTACTTATAAATCTGATCATATAACAGCTCGCCGAGAGATAGTCGGCCCTACAATCATTGGGGGGACAATACCTCAACCTAAGGAACCTCGGGATGCTCCCGAATCTTTTCGATTGCTCGTTAGAGAACTACGATCTTTGGCTCTGGAACTGAATCATTTCCTTATATCTGAGAAGAACTTTCAGATTAATAGGAAGGAAGTTTAATCATCGAAATAAATCATAATTTTTTTTCTATGATTGATCAATATAAACATCAACAACTCCGAATTGGATCAGTTTCTCCTCAACAAATAAGTGCTTGGGCCAAAAGAATCCTACCCAATGGGGAGACCATTGGGGAGGTAACAAGCCCCTATACTTTTTTTTATAATAGCGATAAACCCATAATAGGTGGATTATTTTGTGAAAGAATTTTTGGGCCTATAAGAAGTGGGGTTTGTGCTTGTGGAAATTATCGAGAAATCAGAGATAAAAAAGAAAACCCAAAATTTTGTGAACAATGCGGAGTCGAATTTGTTGATTCTCGGATACGGAGATATCAAATGGGCTATATTAAACTGGCATGCCCAGTAACTCATGTGTGGTATTTAAAACGTCTTCCTAGTTATATCGCAAATCTTTTAGATAAACCTCTTAAAGAATTAGAGGATCTAGTATACTGCGATGTGTGACTTGATCCAAATCCTCATTTTATAGATTCAGAATGAGAAACTGTCATTCCATTTAATCGAATTGGGATGCCCTGGGTCTGACATGTCTCTGGGGAGAGTAGCATGAAGCTCAGAATTAGGGTTGTATTTAATACTCCCACACAAAAAGGGAATTGATCTATGGTCGATTCGGTAACAAATAAATATAAATTAATAGTTGTACCTCGTAAAAAAAAAACTTCTTGGAATTAACTCTTCCCTTTATTTTAGTAAAAAATTAGATTCGGCTCAAATAACTAAATATGTCATGGTTGCAGAAGTCTATCCATCGCCTATAGGCTTAAGGATAGCATGACATAACCGTCGAGGCGACGTAGGGACCTAAAAGATCGAATGGAGCGATACATGGACAAGTCAATCTCTTCTCAATTCCAAGGTGTTCCTTAATCTTAATTAAGAATTAAGGGGGATTCCTCATTCGAAAGGAAAGAGACTACTCAAGAATTTCACATTTCATTTATTATTTTTATGTCCTTATTGATAATTCAGTAAATATACAGAATTCACAAAATCGAAATAAAAAAAAATAGAAATAAAAATAAGAATGAATCAATGAAATGGTGCTTGGTCCTCATTGAGAACTTGAGTAAAGAGTAGATTTTGGAAGGGTTTTTTACAATTTGAAAGCGGGAAAACCTTCTTTTCTTTCATTTTTTGGGTATAACTACTTGAGCCGGATGAGGGGAAACTCTCACGTCCGATTTTGAAAGGGGGAGATCCTATTGGATCCTATCCAAATTGCTTGTTTGCTAGACCCGTAGTTAAAAAACCAACTTTCTTACGATTACGAGGTTCATTCAAATATGAAATCCAATCCTGGAAATACAGCATTCCACTTTTTTTTACTACCCCACGCTTCGATACGTTTCGAAATCGCGAAATTTCTACCGGAGCGGGTGCTATCCGAGAACAATTAGCCGATCTAGATTTGAAAATTATAATAGATTATTCGTTAGTAGAATGGAAAGAATTAGGAGAAGAGGGGTCCAAGGACAATGAGTGGAAAGATCGAAAAATTAGACGAAGAAAGGATTTTTTGGTTAAACGCATGCAGTTAGCTAAGCATCTTATTCAAACAAATATAGAACCGGAATGGATGGTTTTATGTCTATTACCGGTTCTTCCTCCTGATTTGAGGCCATCTATTCAAATAGGTGGGGGAAAACTAATAAGCTCGGATATTAATGAACTCTATAAACGAGTTATCTTGCGGAACAATGCTCTTATCAATATCTTAAACACAGGTAGATATGCGCCGAGTGACTTAGTGATGTCTCAGGAGAAATTGATACAAGAAGCCGTGGATACACTTCTTGATGATGGAATCCGCGGACAACCAATGAGGGACGGTCATAATAAGGTTTACAAGTCGTTTTCAGATCTAATTCAGGGCAAAGAGGGAAGATTTCGCGAAACTTTGCTTGGCAAACGGGTTGATTATTCGGGTCGTTCTGTCATTGTTGTAGGACCCTCGCTTTCATTACATCGATGTGGATTGCCCCGCGAAATAGCAATAGAGCTTTTCCAGACATTTTTAATTCGTGATCTAATTAGACAACATTTTGCTTCGAGCATAGTAGTTGCTAAGAGTCAAATTCGGGAAAAAGAACCAATTGTATGGGAAATACTTCGCGAAGTTATGCGGGGGCATCCCGTCTTGCTGAATAGAGCGCCTACTCTGCATAGATTAGGCATACAGGCATTCCAACCTATTTTAGTGGAAGGACGCGCGATTTCTTTACATCCATTAGTTTGTAGGGGATTTAATGCGGACTTTGATGGGGATCAAATGGCTGTTCATGTGCCCTTATCTATGGAAGCTCAAGCAGAAGCTCGGTTACTTATGTTTTCTCATATGAATCTCTTGTCTCCAGCTATTGGGGATCCCATTTCCGTCCCAACCCAAGATATGCTTATTGGGCTTTATATATTAACGAGTGGGAATCGTCGGGGTATTTGTTCAAATAGGTATAATTTGTGTAGTCGCAGAAATTATCAAAATGAAAGAATTTACCATAATAACTATAAGTATAAGAAAGAAGAAGGGCCTTTTTTTTGTAATTCCTATGATGCAATTGGAGCTTATCGACAGAAAATAATTCATTTAGATAGTCCTTTGTGGCTCCGGTGGCGACTAGATCAACGACCTATTTCCGCAAGAGAAGCTCCCATCGAAGTTCACTACGAATCTTTGGGTACCTATCATGAGATTTATGGGCACTATCTAGTAGTAAGAAGTATAAAAAAAGGAACTCGTTGTATATACATTCGAACCACCGTTGGTCATATTTCCTTTTATCGAGAGATTGAAGAAGCTATACAAGGATTTTTCCGGACCTGTTCATAGGATATCTAATTATCTGGATGGTATCTAAACTCAATTCTACAATACCGGTTCGGGTCTCTCCGGTTCAACTAGGATCATAGTTCTTGAATTTCTACGCGAATCAAGATCAAGAAAAGGAAGTTTTCCAATCATTGACTCAAATCCATTGTCGAACTCCGCTGCGCAGAATATGGAGGTACTTATGACAGAAGGGGCCAATCTAGTCTTTCACAATAAAGTGATAGATGGAACTGCCATTAAACGACTTATTAGCAGATTAATAGACCACTTCGGGATGGCATATACATCACACATCCTGGATCAAATAAAAACTTTGGGGTTCCAGCAAGCCACTGCTACATCCATTTCATTAGGAATTGACGATCTTTTAACAATACCTTCTAAGGGGTGGCTAGTCCAAGATGTTGACCAAGAGAGTTTTATTTTGGAAAAACACTATCATTATGGCAATGTACACGCAGTAGAAAAATTACGTCAATCTATTGAGGCATGGTATGCTACAAGTGAATATTTGCGACAAGAAATGAATCCTCATTTTAGGATGACTGACCCCTTTAATCCAGTCCATATAATGTCTTTTTCGGGAGCTAGAGGAAATGCATCTCAAGTACATCAATTAGTAGGTATGAGAGGATTAATGTCGGATCCACAAGGACAAATGATTGATTTAAGCATTCAAAGCAATTTACGCGAAGGACTGTCTTTAACAGAATATATCATTTCTTGCTACGGAGCCCGCAAAGGGGTTGTGGATACTGCTGTACGAACAGCCGATGCTGGATATCTTACACGTCGACTTGTTGAAGTAGTTCAACACATTGTTGTACGTAGAACAGATTGCGGCACCATCCGTGGGATTTCTGTGAGTCCTCGAAATGGGAGGATGTCGGAAAGAATTTTGATACAAACATTAATTGGTCGTGTATTAGCAGACGATATTTATATAGGCCCGCGATGTATTGCCATTCGAAATCAAGATATTGGGAGTGGACTTGCCAATCGACTCATAACTCTTCAACCACAACCAATATCTCTTCGAACCCCCTTCACTTGTAGGAGTTTGTCTTGGATCTGTCGATTGTGCTATGGCCGGAGTACTGCTCACGGCGACCTGGTGGAACTGGGAGAGGCTGTAGGTATTATCGCAGGTCAATCCATTGGAGAGCCGGGTACTCAACTAACATTAAGAACTTTTCATACCGGCGGAGTATTCACGGGAGGTACTGCAGAATGTGTACGAGCTCCTTCGAATGGAAAAATAAGATTCAATGAGGATTGGGTTTATCCGACACGTACACGTCATGGACACCCTGCTTTTCTATGTTATATAGAATTGTATGTAACTATTGAAAGTGAAGATATTATACATAACGTGACTATTCCACAAAAGAGTTTTCTTTTAGTTCAAAATGATCAATATGTAGAATCAGAACAAGTGATTGCTGAGATTCGCGCGGGAATATACACTTTACATTTTAAAGACAGGGTTCAAAAACATATTTATTCTTACTCAGAAGGGGAAATGCATTGGAGTACTGAGGTGTACCATGTACCCGAATTTACATATAGTAATGTCCATGTCTTATCAAGAACAAGTCATTTATGGATATTATCCGGAGGGTCGTGCAAGCCCGGTGCAGTCCCTTTCTCACTCCACAAAGACCAAGATCAAACGCACATCCATTTTACCTCTGCCGGAGGAAGATATATTTCTAATCTTTCAATAAGTAATGATCAAGTAAGACGCAAATTCTTTCGTTTTCATCTTTCTGATAAAAAAGAAAGCGGGATTCCTGATTATTCAGACTGGAATCGAATCATACGGGAGAGTCATTGGAATCTCATATATCCTCCTATTCGCCACAAGGATTTGGATTTCTTGGCAAAGAGGCGCAGAAATGGATTTTTCATCCCATTCCAATCGATTCAGGACCGAGACAAAGAATTAAAGGCCTGTTCTGGTATCTCTATTGAAATACCCATTAATGGCATTTTTCATATAAATAGTATTCTTGCTTATTTTGATGATCCTCATCCTCAATACAGAAAGAGGTGTTCGGGAATTACTCAATATAAGACTCTAGGGACACATTCAATTCGAAAAAGAGAGGCTTTTTTTGAGTATCAAGGAGTCAACGAATTGAAACCAAAATACCAAATAAAAGTCGATCGATCTTTTTTCAGTCCCGAGGAAGTTCATATTTTACCTGAATCTTCGTCCATAATGGTACGGAACAATAGTTTCATTAGAGTAAATACACCAATCACTTTAAATATAAGAAGTAGAGTAGGCGGATTAGTACGAGTAGAAAAAAAAGGGGGGGGGGTTGAACTCAAAATATTTTCTGGGAATATCCATTTTCTTGGAGAGATGGATAAGATATCTCGACATAGCAGCATCTTGATACTATCCGGAACATTAAAAAAAAAAAATTCGAAGGGATCAAAAAAAATTCAAAATGCAATCTATGCCCAACGGATCACACCCACCAAGAAAAAGGATTTTGTTTTGGTTCGACCCGTAATCGGATACAAAATGGCGTACTGTATAAAAGAATTAGTACCACTTTTTCCCCAGGATCCGTTACAGGAAAGGGATAATCTGGAACTTAAGGTTGTTAATTATATTCTTTATGGAAATGACAAACCAATTCGTGGAATTTCTAAGACAAACAAAAAATTAGTGCGGACTTGCTTAGTTTTGAATTGGAATCAAGACAAAAAGGGTTCTTCTCTCGAAGAGGCCCGTGCTTCCTTTGTTGAAGTAAGCATAAATGGTCTTATTCGAGATTTTCTAAGAATCGACTTAGCGAAATTCCCTATTTCATATATCAGAAAAAGAAATGATCCGTCCGGTTCAGCATTGATCTCTGATAATGAGTCAGAACATACCAATATAAATCCTTTTTATTCTATTGCCTCCAAGGCAAAGATTCAGCAATTATTTCTTAGCCAAAATCACGGAACTATTCGTATGTTGTGGAATAGAAAAGAGGAATGTCGATCTTTGATAATTTTGTCATCATCTAATTGTTTTCAAATTGGGCCATTCAACGGTGGAAAATGTCACAATGGTAGAAAAGAATCAATTCAAAGAAATCCTCTGATTCCAATTAGGAATTCATTAAGCCCTTTAGGAATTCAAATTTCGAATTCTTTTTCACTGTTCCGTTTAATAACTCATAATCATACCTCGGTAGCTAAATATTTTCAATTTGACAATTTAAAACAAGCTTTTCAAGTATTTCAATATTATTTAATCGACGAAAACGGGCGAATTTATAATCTCGATCCATGTATCCTTTTGAACCCATTCCATTTAAATCGGTATTTTCTCCATCATAATTATCATCAGAATGATTGTGAAAAAATAGCCACAATAATTAGCCTTGGGCAATTTATTTGTGAAAATGTATGTATAGCTAAAAATGGACCACATCTAAAATCGGGTCAAGTTCTAATTGTTCAAGTCGATTCTGTAATAATAAGATCGGCTAAGCCTTATTTGGCCGCCCCGGAGGCAACTGTTCATGGCCATTGTGGGGAAATCCTTTACGAAGGAGACCCATTAGTCACATTTCTATATGAAAAATCGAGATCCAATGATATAACACAGGGACTTCCAAAAGTGGAACGGGTGTTAGAAGCGCGTTCGTTTGATTCAATATCCATGAACTTAGAAAAGATAGCTGTCGGTTGGAAAAAGCATATAAGAAGAATTCTTGGAATTCCCTGGGGATTTTTGGTTGGTGCTGAGCTAACTATAGTGCAAAGCCGTATCTCTTTGGTTAATAAGATTCAAAAGGTTTATCGATCCCAAGGGGTGCAGATCCATAATAGACATATAGAAATTATTATACGTCAAATAACATCAAGAGTCTTGGTTTCAGAAGACGGAATGTCTAATGTTTTTTCACCTGGAGAAATAATTGGATCGTTGCGAGCTGAACGAATGGGGCGTGTTTTGGAAGAAGCAATCTATTACCGAGCTCTATTATTGGGAATAACAAAAACATCTCTGAATACTCAAAGTTTCATATCCGAAGCGAGTTTTCAAGAAACCGCTAGAGTTTTAGCAAAAGCCGCTCTCCGGGGGCGTATCGATTGGTTGAAAGGTCTGAAAGAGAACGTTGTTATAGGGGGGATAATCCCTGTTGGTACCGGATTCAAAAGATTAGTACACCGTTCACGCCCAAGGAAAGATAACGGGATCTCCTTGGAAACCCCAAAAAATAATTTTTTCGGGGGAGAAATGAGAGGAGAAATAGGAGATATCTTGTTTCACTACAGAGAATTATTTGATTTTCTCATTTCAAAGAATTTTTGTGCTACATCATCAGGGCAATCATTTATAAGATTGAATGATTACTAAGAGCCAATTCAAGCCTTTAACCAGAACTATACGCGATCATTTGGTTTGGAAATGTTTGATTTGGAAATAGTGATTAAGGATAATAACGATAGAAAGAAATTAATGGCCCGGTCGTGTAGCAATGATCGTGTATCAACTGCCTATCTTTGGTATAGCAGAAGGTTCCATCGGAACAATTATTTATTTCGATTTCGGGGTACATCGTCTCTCTTTTTTTTTTTTTTAAGAGGGAGAAAGAAGGTGTGGGGATAAATGACAAAAGGATATTGGAACATAACTTTGGAAGAGATGTTAGAAGCGGGAGTTCATTTAGGTCATGATACTAGGAAATGGAATCCTAGAATGGCATCTTATATATATGCAAAACGTAAAGGTATTCATATTACAAATCTTACTAGAACCGCTCGTTTTTTATCAGAAGCTTGTGATTTAATTTTTGATGCAGCGAGTAGGGGAAAGCAATTTTTAATTGTTGGTACCAACAAAAAAAATAAAGCAGCTGATTCAGTAGCGCGGGCTGCAATAAGGGCTCGCTGTCATTATGTTAATAAAAAATGGCTTGGCGGTATGTTAACGAATTGGTATATCACAGAAACACGACTTCATAAGTTCAGGGACTTGAGAAGGAAACAAAAGACGAGGAGACTCAAGCGTCTTCCGACTAAATTGAAGAGAGAATTATCTCGCTTAAAAAGATATTTGGGCGGGATTCAATATATGACAAAGTTACCCGATATTGTAATAATCGTTGATCAGCAAGAAGAATATAAGGCTCTTCAAGAATGTATCACTTTGGGAATTCCAACGATTTGTTTAATCGATACAAATTGTAACCCGGATCTCGAGGATATTTCGATTCCAGCTAATGATGACACTATAGTTTCAATCCGAGTAATTCTTAACAAATTGGTATTTGCAATTTGCGAGGGTTATTCTAGCTGTATACGAAATTCTTGATTAATAATAAAATAAATCAATTGTTTAAAGATAGATTAATTATTTGTATTTTTGAAACTCTATAGATTTTTGTAATCGGTTACTATTACCGAATCGCACAAAAAAGATAAGAATAACTGGGGATATTATGTGATTAGTCGGTATACAAAATATAAAATTGAAGTAAACAAGTCGAAAAGATAGATGGTTGAATCAAAATAATTCTTTTGAAGTTCTATTTATTTCAGAGGGCAATATGAATGTTTTATTATGTTCCATCAACACATTAAAAATGTTATACGATATTTCCGCTGTAGAAGTAGGCCAACATCTCTATTGGAAAATAGGGAGTTTCCAAGTCCATGCCCAAGTACTTATTACTTCTTGGGTTGTAATTGGTCTTTTATTAGTTTCAGCCATTCTAGCTGTTCGTAATCCACAAACTATTCCTACTTATGGTCAGAATTTCTTTGAATATGTCCTCGAATTTATTCGAGACGTGAGCAAAACGCAGATTGGAGAAGAATATGGTCCGTGGGTTCCCTTTATTGGAACTATGTTTCTCTTTATTTTTGTTTCTAATTGGTCAGGGGCTCTTTTACCTTGGAAAATAATACAGTTACCTCATGGGGAGTTAGCTGCACCCACAAACGATATAAATACTACAGTGGCATTAGCTTTACTCACGTCAGTAGCCTATTTCTACGCCGGTCTTTCCAAAAAAGGATTGGGTTATTTTGGTAAATACATTCAACCAACTCCAATCCTATTACCGATTAATATCTTAGAAGATTTTACAAAACCCTTATCACTTAGTTTTCGACTTTTTGGAAATATATTAGCTGATGAATTAGTGGTTGTTGTTCTTGTTTCTTTAGTACCTTTAGTGGTTCCTATACCTGTCATGTTCCTGGGATTATTTACAAGCGGCATTCAAGCTCTTATTTTTGCAACTTTAGCTGCGACTTATATAGGCGAATCCATGGAGGGTCATCATTGACTAATTTTCGATATAGTTTTTTCGTTCTTTTTTTTGAGCTAAGCCCACCTCAATGTATGCGTAACTCAAGATAAGCTACTTAAGGAGCATAAAAATGAAATGAAACATTCAGCTCAAATAGAAATTGGAGCTTATATATTAATTCATTAAATTCTTTTTAAATATAGAAAAAAAAAATATTCTAAAATAATATAATATATAAAATACTATATTATATTATAATATAATATAGATATATAATATCTATATATCTATATATAGATATATAGATATATTATATACGGTTTTGTATAGATAGTCAAAAAGGATTAATTGTAAAAAAAAGAAAAAGGAAAGAAATCCATCTAAAAGATCTTTTTCCAAAAATACCTGTTTTGTTTGGCCAATTTCTACCCACCTCCAACCAATAGTCTCTTTCTATTGATATACTGCTTGTTGAGTATTGCTTTGTTTTATTTTGTTCATTCAATTCTAAATTAAAAATGCAATACAATATTAGAAATCATACCATAGTCTGAATAAAAAATAGAATTTTTCGAATATTTTGCTATCTGTTTACGACGTGCGATTAATATATACATATATTAGCGAATGGATTCTCTTTTTATTCATTCAATTCAACGATTGACCAAAAGATGATTTTAATAAATAATCAATTAAATGAACTTAGACCAATTCATTTAGGCTGATTCTATTCATGTGATAGAATGATAAATGGAAAGGGGTTTCAAAAAATAAGATTAAAAAAAGAAAAGAGAAGAGGGCTTGAACTGGGATAACTAATTGCGATAAGAGAAAGACAAATCTTATGCTTGTGGGTGTTTCAAAGAATGATTCTAGAATCGGATTAAATCTAAGAATCCAAGATACGAAGAATTGGTTTCCATTATGGGAGAAAGGCGTGTTGATATTAGATGGAAACTCATTCCATAGAACTCAAGATATACATACGTCCGTCTATTGTCAATTTGGATAGGGATTTAAATGGAAATGGAAGTCTTTCTCTTTCGTTTGTAATTTTGAATTGAGTATTGAATGAATAAAGAGATTAAATCAATAAAAAGGATGGTTAAAAAAAAATCTAAGGTAAGAACAAAAGTCGTATGGATTAAAAAAAAATTATGTGGATAGAAACTAAAAGAGAAAGATCGAAGTAGTTCTGATCATTCAAAAAATAGTATTATTTCAATTCGGAATTTTGAATTATTTGAATTATTTGAATTGGATAAATCTTAGTCATGGTATAATTAAGTCATAATTCGTTGGTTGATTGTATCATTAACCATTTCTTCTTTTCTTTATTTTGGTGCGAGGAACTTATTATGAATCCATTGATTTCTGCCGCTTCCGTTATTGCT